ATATAAGAAACCTTTCCTTTGATTAATAATAAGAAAATTAGAACTCCATAGATTTCTGGATTCGCTTATTATTCCCTAATCTCAAAAAGAGATAAAAAAATGGGCGATTATGTGATTAGTTGGTATACAAAATAGAATCTAGAATTCGGTTGAATCAAAATAATTTATTTTATTAAAGTTCTATTTCTGTCAGAGGGCAATATGAATGTTCTATCATCTTCCATCACCACACTAAAAGTCTTATACGATATATCCGGTGTGGAAGTAGGCCAACATCTCTATTGGCAAATAGGGGGGTTACAAGTCCATGCCCAAGTACTTATTACTTCTTGGGTTGTAATTGCTATCTTATTAGGTTCTGCCACTCTAGCTGTTCGGAATCCACAAACCATTCCGACTGATGGTCAGAATTTCTTCGAATATGTTCTTGAATTCATTCGCGACGTGAGCAAAACTCAGATTGGAGAAGAATACGTTACTTGGGTTCCCTTTATTGGAACGCTCTTTCTATTTATATTTGTTTCTAATTGGTCAGGGGCTCTTTTACCTTGGAAAATCATAGAGTTACCTCATGGGGAGTTAGCCGCACCCACAAATGATATAAATACTACGGTTGCTTTAGCTTTACTCACGTCATTGGCATATTTTTATGCGGGTCTTAGTAAAAAAGGATTAGGTTATTTCGGTAAATACATTCAACCAACCCCAATCCTTTTACCCATTAACATCTTAGAAGATTTCACAAAACCTTTATCACTTAGTTTTAGACTTTTCGGGAATATATTAGCTGATGAATTAGTAGTTGTTGTTCTTGTTTCTTTAGTACCTTTAGTAGTTCCTATACCGGTTATGTTTCTTGGATTATTTACAAGTGGTATTCAAGCTCTTATTTTTGCAACTTTAGCTGCGGCTTATATAGGAGAATCTATGGAGGGTCATCATTGACTAGTTTTGAACTATGTTTTTGCTTAGCTTAGCCCAAGTCAATGTATGCCTGTCTAAAGATACTATACTTAAGAAAAATAAACATCCAAAGTATGGTATATTACGAGCTAGAATCTAGAGTAATCGCAAATAAAGATTATGATATGAGCGAATTGTTGGAAAAATGGGAAAAAGATCTTTTTCCCATTTTTCTGGTTTGGCCCTTTTATCTTTACCTTCCTCAATTAATATTCTAGATTGTTCAGCCAATTTCAATAGTAAATCTAAATATTAATGATTTCGATTTTCGATGTTGTATCCCATGTGCTGAGAACTAAAAGGGAAAAAAAGGTTTACAAAAACTTAGAGTCCTAAAAAAGTTTTTGTTAGGAGAGGGGTTCAATTAGATATATGGAATCTAATGGCTCTAAGCGAACTTTTGTGGATGTTTCAAAGCAAATTTATAGAATCCGATTGAATCTAAGATACGAATCGTTGGTTTACATTATGTAACAAAGGCATGTATATGTGATAATTGACTAGTTATATATGAACTCGCGATATATATAATTTGCCCTACTCCGGACCTGGCTTTCAAATAGAAGTCTTTTCCTTTAGTCTGGTCTATGGCTGTGAATTGAATGAATAATAATAAGGAGATTAAATTGAAATAAAGACAAATAACGACGAACTCAAAGAATGATTCGGAATAGTTAAGTCCTAATTCTTGGTTGTATCATTAACCATTTTTTTTTATTTTTTGCGAGGAACTTCTCATGAATCCATTGATTTCTGCCGCTTCCGTTATTGCTGCTGGATTGGCCGTAGGGCTTGCTTCTATTGGACCTGGAGTTGGTCAAGGTACTGCTGCGGGTCAAGCTGTAGAAGGTATTGCGAGACAGCCCGAGGCGGAGGGAAAAATACGAGGTACTTTATTACTTAGTCTAGCTTTTATGGAAGCTTTAACAATTTATGGGCTGGTTGTAGCATTAGCGCTTTTATTTGCGAATCCTTTTGTTTAGTTTAACCTAAAAATACTATAAGTATTTTTTAACTTTTAATTGCCACTTGCCCTTTAAAATTATAGCAAGATTTCACTCCTACAATTCTTCGTTGAGACAATAACTCTGGGAAGGACTGATGTGAGATTTGAGATATAGCCTGATACCTAATTATAACCTAATTCTAATTAAGTATCATTCTTATTGGGAATTTCAATTGCAAAAAAAAAAAGAGGGCGGGACGTGATACAAAAAGAACTCTGTTCTATTTTTTTAGTCTATCTATAAGGGGAGATCATATGAAAAATTTAACTGATTCTTTCCTTTCCTTGGGTCACTGGCCATCCGCCGGGAGTTTAAGATTTAATACCGATATTTTAGCAACAAATCTAATAAATCTAAGTGTAGTGCTCGGTGTATTGATCTTTTTTGGAAAGGGAGTGTGTGCGAGTTGTTTATTTCAAAAATAGGCTGGATCCAACCAGATGCACTTTGTTCGTTTTTGTTCGTTAGAACTAAGAAAGAAGGGTGCATAATCCCGCGAATTACTTCTGAATAAATTAATAAATTATATG